GACAATATGCATGGGATTAGCCGCTTCAATGGGATCTTTTATCTTGGCCGGAGGAGAAATTACCAAACGTCTAGCATTCCCTCACGCTCGGCGCCAATGAGGTTTTTATTTGAGAGAAAAAAATAAGACTATGCCTTCGCCATATGAATATTAAGTAATAATAGCATGGCACTTTGAATTCGATATCAAAATAAAACAATTTTTATTGTTTTTTCAAAACATTTGATTATGTATCGAGAGAGTAGTATGAGATAAAAGGTATTTCCTGTTTTTTATATTGGAGATTCCAGTTCAGCGTCACAAACTTTTTTATTTTCACACCGGGGGCTTAGTTGTATTCTGAAAGAGTTCGAAAATAAAAAAAAAAAGATTATTTTTTTCCTTAATTTTACAAAAAGCAACTTTGGGATTGCTGAAACACAGACAAACCAAATAATCTTAATAATAAATAATAATAAATATATATAAAGCAACGGAACCATCATAGTATTTTTGAACTCCTACGAAAGGAAGGGTGGTAATTTGATCATTTACCGATCTGGGTCTGATAAATCCTATTTTTTTCTTTGATGGAAGGTAAAGGTCAATTTTATTATAGAGCCGTATGCAATGCATAAAAGATGCCCGTACGGTTGTGGTTGTTCAATTCTGTCTTTTTTTATTTTTATTCTTTATCTTTCTTTTCTATTCATCATGCAAAATAGAGGAACCCCTCTTTTGTTATACCATCAGGGTAATGATTCATCAACCTGCTAGTTCTTTTTATGAGGCACAAACGGGAGAATTTATCCTGGAAGCGGAAGAGCTGCTAAAACTGCGTGAAACCCTCACAAGGGTTTATGTACAAAGAACGGACAAACCCTTATGGGTTGTCTCGGAAGACATGGAAAGAGATGTTTTTATGTCAGCAACAGAAGCCCAAGCTTATGGAATTGTTGATGTTGTAGCGGTGGTTGAGTGAAAAGCCCGGATTTTTTTCGCGCAAATTATTGATTTCCTATTTTATATTTTTGCTGAATTTACTAGAAAATTAAATAGAAGTAATTAAAAATCATCAGGTTAGGATCGATCTAAACCAGCCCATTATTTATATGATATGATTCAACATGCCAACTATTAAACAACTTATTAGAAATACAAGACAGCCAATCAGAAATGTCACAAAATCCCCCGCGCTTCGGGGATGCCCTCAGCGTCGAGGAACATGTACTAGGGTGTATGTGCGACTCGTTCAGATCATGAGCTGGGATAAAAAAGAAAGAAAACCTTTTTTAGTATCAATGATCAGTACCGGGGAATAGGATAGAATAGAAAAAGAAGTCCGTTCAATTCAGTATAAAAACAGTATAAAAAAAAGAATCTATCCATTCTATTGTGTATGAAATTTATGGTTTCCATTGGTGCAAATCCAATCACCTCAATTTAAGATGAGAAGCAATTCTTCATTGGTAGCAAATGGTTATCCATTAAGCGGAGAAAATCCTACTTAAAAATAAAAACATAAAACTTAGGCCCCTCTTGCAAGAACGGACTAACAGGGTTAGCTACCCAGCCAACTTTCATAATTAAATACCGTTACTGTGTAAGTAGATCTAATCGTGAAAGACCTATTACTGGATAATTCATGGGTAGAGCCAAAGAATGTGAACTATACAAGTTACCAATAACATTGATTAAATGAAGTAAAGGCTCCGGTGTATAGAGAAAACCTCACCGTTTAAGAAGTAACCATATAAACGAAGGAAGCCACTATTTCTTTATCCATTTATATTTTTTATTTATTATATTTTGATACCTAGTAAAATGAAATTTCTTATTTCGAAGTGAAATGTCTAGAAAAAAGAAAAATAGCGGTCGGGAAGGTTATAGTAGCCAAAGTCATTGGAATTTTTAGTTTATACATTGGAAAAAAGCTTTGTTATTAATAGACTAGGAAAGGGAAAAAGAATAACTGAAAGAAAGGAAATCTATTAGTTATTCGTCAAAGTTTCATTTATTCAATGACCAGAATTAGACGGGGAAATATAGCTCGGAGACGTAGAACAAAAATTCGTTTATTTGCATCAAGCTTTCGAGGGGCTCATTCAAGACTTACTCGAACAATTACTCAACAGAAAATAAGAGCTTTGGTTTCGTCGCATCGGGATAGGGATAAGCAAAAGATAAATTTTCGCCGTTTGTGGATCACTCGAATAAACGCAGTAATTCGTGAAATAGGGGTATCCTATAGTTATAGTAGATTAATACACGACCTATATAAGAAACAGGTGCTTCTTAATCGTAAAATACTTGCACAAATAGCTATATCAAATAAAAATTGTCTTTATATGATTTCCAATGAGATCATAAAAGAAGTAGATTGGAAAGAATCCACCGGAATAATTTAAACGGAGTTCCCCGGAGAATGAACTCCGGGAGGGTAAAGTCAAAATAAATATGATAAAAAAATAGTAAAACTGAATGAACACACTCAAAAAAAAATCTTTATTCTTGCCCGATTCTTTTTTTTTTCTTACGACACGATAATTCAATCCATATTTTTCATATTTTTCGAACAAAACATCAATCTGCGTTTGAGTTCGGATTTTACTTTTTTTTAGTCAAGTGAAGAAAAAGTAAGCCTATTTATTTCTGGCTCGAAGACCCGCAGTTCTGGTGGTCGACTCGGTTCTTTCAAACTGTTTCTCATTATTAAGAAAGGGTAACAAAGATAAAATACGAGCTTGTTTTATAGCAATAGTAATTAATCGTTGTTGTTTCAAGGTCAATCTATTCACCCGTCTAGATAATATTTTTCCTTGTTCGCTAATAAATCGACTAATTAAACTCATGTTTCTATAATCAATTCGATCCCCCGATTGAATCGGGGGCAAACGCCTACGAAAAGATCGCTTGGATTTAAGAAGATGCCGCTTGGATTTATCCATGGTTTGTTTAGTTTATTCCTTATCCCGAAAATCCTATTTCGGTCGGATCTAAAATGAATTAGAAGAAATAGGATTTGGTTTGTTTATATTTAATTATGTTATATATATAATATATAACTATGTTCTATATAGAAATATAGAAATTTACCCTTCCTTGGAAGGGTTACATACAAGTGCTCGATTCGATCTATTTCTTTATCTCCCCATGAATCATATGTTTGTAACAAAATGGACAGAATTTTCTCAATTCCAATCGATTAGGCGTGTTGTGACGATTCTTTTCAGTAATATATCTGGAAATACCCGTTGATACCTTATTAACACCGTTTCGAACACAACCGGTACATTCCAAAATAACCGTTATTCGGACATCTTTTCCCTTGGCCATGAACCCCCTTTGGATTTTTGATTTACTCAACTCTTCTATTTTCGATCCGAAACGAAGAAGAAGGAAGGAAGGATAAATAGAAGTTATTAACTTGAAATCCAATTATGAAAACTTTCGCTGCAATCAATATACTAAAAAAATTTCTAAACTTTATTTCAAATTCAAATCACAGTATTTCATTTACATTTAAGTACCTTGTATAAGAGTCTTGTCCTAGATCTAGGCCCCACCCTGTTTATTCTACCTCCATCCCTAGTTAATTTTTGAATTGAATAATTTATTTAATTCAAACTTGAACCCAAGTCTCGAAGCTGTTGAATACACCTTTTCTTTTTTTCTCTTTCCTCCCTCTTATTCTAAAAGGAAAAAGGGAAAAAAGAGAAAAAGGGGGCAAAGGATTAGTCACAAATATTTAATTTTATCTCGAATCTCCGTTATTTGGTACCGTATCAATAACTAGAATCAAAAAAAGGGGAATGTCAATGCATCTGGGAAAAAACGATTAATTTCTATCAATAGACCTGCTAAAGACCCGAACCATAGAGTACTTAATACCGGTGCCACGGAAAGATATGTTTTTAGATCTCGCATTGAAAAATCTCCTTCCTTCTTTTATTGTAATCTAAAATGGTAATACATAAATGATCAGATGCATATGCAGTTAAGAACCTTGTACACGGAATCCCTAATTCAAATTGAAATGTACAACTATCCAGTAAATAAAATTTTTTCTTAAAACATAAAAAAACGTTCCTCTCTTCCCGAGCATTCCCGAAAACTACTCATTTATTTTTACGACAGGTTCCGTTCAGTATTTCATACGTATATAAGACTTTTCTTTTACTAGTATTATATGTTAAATGGGACCAAAAAGACGAAATGCCCATATAAATTGTATATATCAATGGAGGAAATAACGATGTGGAAAACAAAACAGGAATTCTATACAATGACACTGTAGACCAATTGGAGGGATGTAGCGCAGCTTGGTAGCGCGTTTGTTTTGGGTACAAAATGTCACAGGTTCAAATCCTGTCATCCCTACCTATTACTTCTTCGTTGAGCAGTAACGAGGGATTAATTAAGATCGATTCCAATATCCAATATTATATATATAATATAATTATATATATAATATAATTAAACTGGGGTTAAAAAAGTGTCTTTACAGTCTTCTCTTTTCTGATAAGAAAGCGCTCTTAGTTCAGTTCGGTAGAACGCGGGTCTCCAAAACCCGATGTCGTAGGTTCAAATCCTACAGAGCGTGATTTCATCCTTATTTTTCTTAGATCAAATTAGACTGAAAGAGCTTCACTAACTTGAACCACAATCTGAATTTGACCTCCTTTGTATTAAAGAAAGTAGGAGGTCAATAAAAAAAAGCGATAGTAATTAATCAAAGGTCCGATTGATCACCACGCCTATATTGTAAATATGCAGTTACGAATAATCCAGCCAAAGTAACAGGAATTAGACCTAACACGATTCCAAATAGAAAAACTTCAATCATTGCAATTTATTTGAAAGGATAAAAAGGAGGTAATATCTATACCTAAATATTAATCTGAATTACCATGAATCTCAATGACCAAGAATTTGCAATTTATACAGAATGCTATCGAAAGATTTATTTTTATGAATTGTGCATTTCAAATACTAATTTCAGATAAGTCGTATCTTGCTCA